TTTGATGCCTTCTCCTACAAAGAAACTCATAATACCAACCCCATTCGTAATTCCATCAATTATCCGTCTATCAAAAAAATGAATTAATTTAGCCAATCCTCTTATACCTCCAGTTAAAAATGCTGCATAAAAAGCATCTATGTAACCACGATTATATGACCAATCATATATCCCATTTATTATTTTGTCCCTAAGAGTTCTCTTAGGCCCCGTTTTAACCAATGAATTAATTAAGTTCAAATTTTGCAAAGATGAATAAACGGGTTTATATAAAAAAGATGCTATAAAAATTCCAAAATAAGCTATACTAACTGAAAAAATTGCATCTTTCACAAATTCATACCAATCCATCAAATCATCCGAATTTTGATGTAAAAGGTTTATAGCCGGATTTAACCATTTGGATAATATATCCAAATCCACTCCTTCGTGATTGAAAGGAATTCCTATGGATCCAACAAACAAAGTGAATAGGGCTAATACAAGCAGAGGAAATAACATAGTATTGTCCGACTCATAAGGATATGAATAAGTGTTCCTATTGCAAAAATGAGAAATAGTAATAAAGGTTCGTGTCATCTTTCTTATATTCTCCTCAATTCGATATGTCTTCTTTGAAAAAAACGAAGCACTTTCATTATTATTCATTGTTAATAAAGTTAATAAGCGAAAATTTTTGTTAATTGTTTTCGAGCCTACTTTACCCCATAGAGATATTGAATAGAACGGGGTATTTTTTTTGCCGCTATAATTTTGAAAATGAACATTTAAATGACCCTCAAAAGTAAGTAAATAGATCCGAAACATATAAAATGCGGTTAATCCTGCTGTAGAGCAAGCTATTATTGCAAAAATTGGTGAATACAACCAACTATCATTAAGAATTTCATCTTTGGACCAAAAACAAGCAAGAGGTGGAATACCACAAAGAGAAAGTGTACCTAATAAAAAAGAAATTTTTGTGATTGGTACATGTTTTGTTAAACCTCCCATAAGAACCATATTCTGACTTTTATCCGGAGAATATCCAACAATAGTTTCCATTGAATGAATAACAGATCCGGATCCTAAAAACAATAATGCTTTCGAATATGCATGGGTAATCAAATGAAATAAAGCAGTTCGATAAGACCCCATACCTAGAGCTAACATCATATAACCCAACTGAGACATTGTAGAGTAGGCTAAACTTCTCTTAATGTCTTTTTGAGCAAGAGCTAAAGTAGCGCCTAATAATACTGTTATTATACCTATCAAAGATATTAGATTCAGTATGTAAGGTATGACTGTGAACAGAGGAAGAAGCCGAGCTACAATAAAAACTCCCGCCGCTACCATAGTAGCAGCGTGTATAAGAGCCGAAATAGGAGTGGGCCCTTCCATGGCATCAGGTAACCATACATGAAGGGGGAATTGTGCCGATTTAGCAACTGCACCGGCAAATACTAGAACGGCACACACAGTAATAAATGATAAATTGACCTCATTTTTTAAAATCAAGTTATTTACTATTTCGAATAAATCCCGAAATTCAAAACTACCCGTTATCCAATAAAAACCTAAAATTCCTAATAATAAACCAAAATCCCCTACACGATTAGTTACAAACGCTTTTTGACAAGCATTTGCCGCAACCGGTCGTGTGAACCAAAATCCTATTAATAAATAGGAACACATTCCAACCAATTCCCAAAAAATATAAATTTGTATCAAATTTGAACTAGTAACTAATCCCAACATGGAAGTACTGAAAAAACTCATATAAGCAAAAAATCTCAAATATCCTTGATCATGAGACATATAATTATCACTATAAATAAGAACCATAATTCCAACACTAGTAATTAATATTGACATAATAGAAGTAAGTGGATCGATTACGTAGCCCAATTCTAAAGAAAAATCATTATTGATGATCCAAGACCATACATATTGATAGATAGAACTGCTATTCATTTGCTGAATAGACAGATCAATCGAAAAAATCATGACTATACTTAACAATAGAACACTAGGAAAAGCCCATATACGACGGAGATTTTTTGTTGCCGTCGGAAAAAGAAGAAGCCCCACTCCTATTAACATAGGAACTGGAAGTGGAATCAAAGGTATGATCCACGCATATTGATATGTATGTTCCATAAAAAATAAAAAGTAATTAATTGTTTCCGATTCGCCAGATCTTGCCTTTTTCGAAAGGGAAAGGAATCAATAAAAAAAATAAAGATATGCACTAACTTAAAGAGAATTTTAGAATTTTCTATTCTTACTTATTTTGAGTCTTTCCTAAATACTTCAAATATTCAAATCAAAAAATTAGAATTGGTCAAATAAATTACTAGTAAAAAGTGAATACTTAGTTCTTAATTAAGATATTTATGAAGATAGAAAAACTTACAATTTTTAGTATTATTACAAAAATTTCTCTCCCATAGAGCAAGGATGAAGAATTATACCAAAAAAAGGTCTTTGATTCTGATATTAATCATAGGATCAACTA